GCTAGCGTAGCTTAATTAAAGCATAACACTGAAGATGTTAAGATGGACCCTAAAAAGTCCCGCAAGCACAGAAGTTTGGTCCTGACTTTACTGTCAGCTTTAACCTAATTTACACATGCAAGTATCCGCACCCCCGTGAGAATGCCCTACGATTTCCTGCTTGGAAACAAGGAGCCGGTATCAGGCACACTTTTCTAGCAGCCCACGACACCTTGCTTAGCCACACCCTCAAGGGATTTCAGCAGTGATAGATATTAAGCCATAAGTGAAAACTTGACTTAGTTAAGGTTAAGCAGGGCCGGTAAAACTCGTGCCAGCCACCGCGGTTATACGAGAGACCCAAGTTGACAGACAATCGGCGTAAAGGGTGGTTAAGTACTATAATCTGCTAAAGCCAAACATCTTCAAAGCTGTTATACGCACCCGAAGACTAGAAGCCCAATCACGAAAGTGGCTTTAAACTAACTGAACCCACGAAAGCTAGGGTACAAACTGGGATTAGATACCCCACTATGCCTAGCCTTAAACATTGATGATGTTTTACAATTATCATCCGCCTGGGAACTACGAGCATCAGCTTAAAACCCAAAGGACTTGGCGGTGCTTTAGACCCACCTAGAGGAGCCTGTTCTAGAACCGATAACCCCCGTTCAACCTCACCCTTCCTTGTTCTTCCCGCCTATATACCACCGTCGTCAGCTTACCCTGTAAAGGAATAATAGTAAGCAAAACTGGCAAAGCCCAAAACGTCAGGTCGAGGTGTAGCGTATGGAAGGGGAAGAAATGGGCTACATTCACTAGTTTAGTGCACACGAATGACACCCTGAAACACGTGTCTGAAGGAGGATTTAGCAGTAAGCAGAAAATAGAGTGTTCTACTGAAACTGGCCCTGAAGCGCGCACACACCGCCCGTCACTCTCCCCGAGCTAAGACTCTTAAGTAAATAAAAACCTACAACTGCAAAGGGGAGGCAAGTCGTAACATGGTAAGTGTACCGGAAGGTGCACTTGGAAAAACAAGAGTATAGCTAAACAGCATAGCATCTCCCTTACACTGAGAAGACATTCGTGCAAATCGAATTACTCTTATGCCAAACAGCTAACCCAAAACCCAAAAAACAACAGACCCATATAAATAACCCCAAAAATTCCAAAAAGAAATAAACAAACCATTTTTCCCCCTTAGTATAGGCGATAGAAAAGGACATAAGGAGTAACAGAAAAAGTACCGCAAGGGAACGCTGAAAGAGAAATGAAACAACTTAGTAAAGCCAATAAAAGCAGAGATATAACCTCGTACCTTTTGCATCATGATTTAGCCAGAAACAACACAAGCAAAGTGAACTTTAGTTTGAAATCCCGAAACTAAGTGAGCTACTCCAAGACAGCCTATTAATAGGGCAAACCCGTCTCTGTGGCAAAAGAGTGGGAAGAACTTTGAGTAGAGGTGACAGACCTATCGAACTTAGTTATAGCTGGTTGCCCGAGAATTGGATAGAAGTTCAGCCTCTAAGCTTCTTTACTCCCCCGTCCTGACCCCATCAGACGCCTAAGAAACTAAGAGAGTTAGTCAAGGGGGGTACAGCCCCCTTGACATAAGACACAACTTTACCAGGAGGGTAAAGATCATAATTAGACAAGGTAAGATGTTTCAGTGGGCCTAAAAGCAGCCACCCGAACAGAAAGCGTTAAAGCTCAGACATACCCCTACCCTTAAATCCTGACAATTCATTCTTAACCCCCTAATTTTACCGGGCCTTCCCATGCATTCATGGGAGCGATTATGCTAATATGAGTAATAAGAGACCCTATCCTCTCTCCCAGCATGCGTGTAAATCGGAACGGACCTTCCACCGAGACTTAACGGCCCCAAACAAAGAGGGAACTGAATTACAAATACAACAACCAGAAAAACACTCAACCAACAACCGTTAACCCTACACTGGTATGCATACATGGAAAGACTAAAAGAAAAAGAAGGAACTCGGCAAACACACTTAGGCCTCGCCTGTTTACCAAAAACATCGCCTCTTGCAAAAATAACAAATAAGAGGTCCCGCCTGCCCTGTGACTATATGTTTAACGGCCGCGGTATTTTGACCGTGCGAAGGTAGCGCAATCACTTGTCTTTTAAATGGAGACCTGTATGAATGGCACAACGAGGGCTTGACTGTCTCCTTTTTCCAGTCAATGAAATTGATCTCCCCGTGCAGAAGCGGGGATACTTACATAAGACGAGAAGACCCTATGGAGCTTTAGACACCAAAGCAGACCACGTTAAGCACTCCTAAACAAAGGACTAAACAATATTGGACCCTGCCCTAATGTCTTCGGTTGGGGCGACCACGGAGAAATAAAAAACCCCCGCGTGGAATAGGGATACTATCCCCACAATCACGAGCCTCCGCTCTACTAAACAGAATATCTGACCAATCAGATCCGGCAATGCCGACCAACGGACCAAGTTACCCTAGGGATAACAGCGCAATCCCCTTTTAGAGCCCATATCGACAAGGGGGTTTACGACCTCGATGTTGGATCAGGACATCCTAATGGTGCAGCCGCTATTAAGGGTTCGTTTGTTCAACGATTAAAGTCCTACGTGATCTGAGTTCAGACCGGAGTAATCCAGGTCAGTTTCTATCTATGATATGATCTTTTCTAGTACGAAAGGACCGAGAAGAAGAGGCCCCTGCCCAAAGCACGCCCCATCCTCACCTAATGAACACAACTAAAATAGACAAAAGGACATATCTCCCCAGCTAGAGAAAATAACATGTTAAGGTGGCAGAGCCCGGCCATTGCAAAAGACCTAAGCCCTTTCCACAGAGGTTCAAGTCCTCTCCTTAACTATGATTTCAACACTCATTAATTACATTATTAATCCCCTGGCACTCATAGTTCCCGTGCTTCTAGCAGTTGCTTTCTTCACATTAATTGAACGAAAAGTATTAGGCTATATACAAACACGAAAGGGTCCTAACGTAGTAGGACCATATGGCCTCCTTCAACCTATTGCAGATGGAGTAAAACTCTTCATCAAAGAACCAGTACGCCCCTCCGCGTCCTCTCAGATCCTCTTTCTCTTCACCCCTATACTAGCCCTTATCTTGGCCCTCACGCTATGGGCACCAATACCAACCCCCCATCCAATAGCAAACCTCAACCTTGGTATCCTTTTCATCTTGGCTATCTCCAGCCTCACAGTTTATTCACTCTTGGGATCCGGATGGGCATCTAATTCTAAATATGCTTTAATTGGGGCACTACGAGCCGTAGCCCAAACAATTTCCTACGAGGTAAGCCTAGGACTCATTTTACTCAACGCTATTATTTTCACCGGCGGTTTCACACTTCAAACCTTCAGCATTGCGCAAGAAAGCACCTGATTATTATTCTCAGCATGACCCTTAGCCTGAATGTGATTCATCTCTACCCTAGCAGAAACTAACCGTGCTCCCTTTGACCTAACCGAAGGAGAATCAGAACTAGTTTCAGGTTTTAATGTTGAATATGCAGCAGGCCCATTCGCATTATTTTTCCTAGCAGAGTACGCCAATATCCTTCTAATAAGTACACTTACCACTATTCTATTTTTAGGACCATCATTTTACCTTTCAATACCAGAACTCACCACAGCAAATCTAATAACCAAGACGATTATAATTTCCATAATTTTCCTTTGAGCGCGAGCCTCCTATCCCCGATTCCGATACGATCAATTAATGCATCTCATCTGGAAAAACTTCCTCCCACTCACGCTCGCACTGGTTATCTGACACTTAGCTGTTCCCCTCGCATTTGCGGGATTACCCCCTCATCCGTAAGCCCGGAGTTGTGCCTGAAACAAAGGGCCACTTTGATAGAGTGAATTATGAAGGTTAAAGTCCTTCCAACTCCTTAGAAAGAGAGGACTTGAACCTCTTCTGAAGAGATCAAAACTCTTAGTGCTTCCAATACACCACTTCCTAGTAAGGTCAGCTAATTAAGCTCTCGGGCCCATACCCCGAACATGTCGGTTAAACTCCTTCCTTTACTAATGAACCCGATCCTAATGATCCCGTTAGCATTCGGACTTGGCCTAGGAACCACAATTGCATTCACAAGCTCACACTGACTTATCGCCTGAATAGGCCTTGAAATCAGTACTATTGCCATCATCCCTTTGATAGCCAAACGCCACCACCCACGAGCAATTGAAGCAGCAACTAAATATTTTTTAACCCAAGCTACAGGAGCTGCTTTACTACTCTTCGCAACGATGATTAACGCCTGACTCTCAGGCGAATGAAACTTCTACCATGCATCCAACCCTATTGCAGTCATCCTAGTTACTCTTGCCCTCGCCCTAAAAATAGGATTCGCACCATTGCACGCATGACTCCCCGAAGTCCTTCAAGGAGTTGACCTATTTACGGGAATAGTGATTTCCACATGACAAAAACTAGCACCTTTCGCCCTCCTTACTCAAATCGAACCTTCTAATTCATATCTATTAGCATTTTTAGGACTCACATCTACACTAGTCGGAGGCTGAGGAGGCCTAAACCAAACTCAACTCCGAAAGATCCTAGCCTATTCTTCCATTGCCCACCTAGGGTGGGTAGCCCTGGCTATACAGTTCTCCAAATCACTAGCCCTGCTAACTTTGCTGACATATATCGTAATAGCCGCCGCAGCATTCCTTGTATTTGACCACACCCACTCAACTGATCTCACTACACTCGCCATATCCGCAACCAAAAACCCTATACTAACAGCCTTTACTCCTCTTATCCTCTTCTCTTTAGGAGGCTTGCCCCCACTTACTGGCTTCTTCCCTAAATGAATAATTCTCCAAGTCATAGTAGAAAACGACTGCGCCCTCATAGCCACCATCGCCGCCTTCTCTTCTTTACTTAGCCTTTATGTATACCTTCGAATTGCATACGCCATGGCCCTTACAATATCCCCTGGGACCATCACCTCTGCAGTCTTCTGAGTACTACGTCTACCCCGACCATCATTACACCTAGCAACCCTAACCATGGCAGCCACTGGCCTCCTACCAATTGCCCCCATACTAATCACTATCCTTAACATTTAAGAGACTTAGGCTAATATTCCAGACCAAGGGCCTTCAAAGCCCTCAGTGGGAGTGAAAATCTCCCAGTCCCTGTAAGACTTGCAGAACATTACTCCACATCTCCTGCATGCAAAACAGACACTTTAATTAAGCTAAAGCCTTACTAGACGAGCAGGCTTCGATCCTGCGAACTCTTAGTTAACAGCTAAGCGCCCAAACCAGCGAGCATTCGTCTAACTTTCCCCGCCTAAACAAACATAAAGGCGGGGAAAGCCCCGGCAGGCGATCAACCTGCTTCTTCAGATTTGCAATCTGACGTGATTACACCTCAGGGCTTGATAAGAAGAGGACTCAAACCTCTGTATATGGGGCTACAATCCACCGCTTAAAAACTCAGCCATCTTACCTATGGCAGTCACACGCTGATTTTTCTCAACCAACCACAAAGACATCGGCACCCTTTATTTAGTATTCGGTGCTTGAGCTGGGATAGTAGGAACGGCTTTAAGTCTTCTAATCCGAGCAGAATTAAGTCAACCAGGCGCCCTCCTAGGGGATGACCAGATTTATAATGTAATTGTTACAGCACATGCATTCGTAATAATTTTCTTTATAGTAATACCAATCATGATTGGTGGATTTGGAAATTGATTAATTCCACTAATGATTGGAGCCCCTGACATAGCATTTCCACGAATAAATAATATGAGCTTTTGACTCTTACCACCATCTTTCCTACTTCTACTTGCATCCTCTGCAGTAGAGTCTGGTGCTGGTACAGGATGAACAGTTTATCCCCCTTTAGCTGGTAATCTGGCACACGCAGGGGCATCAGTAGACCTGACTATTTTTTCCCTTCACCTTGCAGGTATTTCCTCAATTCTTGGAGCTATTAATTTTATTACAACAATTATTAATATGAAACCCCCGGCTACTTCCCAATATCAAACCCCTCTATTTGTGTGAGCAGTATTAATTACTGCTGTTTTACTTCTTCTCTCACTTCCTGTCCTTGCTGCTGGTATTACAATACTACTCACAGACCGAAATTTAAACACTACCTTCTTTGATCCGGCAGGCGGGGGAGATCCTATTCTGTATCAGCACTTATTCTGATTCTTCGGCCACCCAGAAGTATATATTCTTATTCTACCAGGCTTTGGAATAATTTCACACATTGTTGCTTACTATTCAGGTAAAAAAGAACCTTTCGGTTACATAGGAATAGTATGAGCTATGATAGCAATTGGACTACTAGGATTCATCGTTTGAGCCCATCACATGTTTACAGTTGGAATAGACGTAGACACACGTGCCTACTTCACATCTGCCACTATAATTATTGCAATTCCCACAGGTGTAAAAGTTTTCAGCTGATTAGCTACTCTTCATGGAGGATCCATTAAATGAGAAACTCCACTACTATGAGCCCTAGGCTTTATTTTCCTATTTACAGTAGGTGGCCTAACAGGTATTGTTCTTGCCAATTCTTCTCTAGACATTGTTCTACACGATACATATTATGTAGTAGCTCACTTCCACTATGTATTATCTATAGGAGCCGTGTTTGCCATCGTTGCTGCTTTCGTACACTGATTCCCACTATTCTCAGGTTATACTTTACACAGCACCTGAACAAAAATCCACTTTGGTATTATGTTTATTGGCGTAAACTTAACCTTCTTCCCACAACATTTCCTTGGCTTAGCCGGAATGCCTCGACGATATTCAGATTATCCAGACGCCTACACCCTATGAAACACAGTTTCTTCTATTGGCTCTTTAATTTCCCTTGTAGCTGTAATCATATTCTTATTTATTATCTGAGAAGCATTCGCCGCTAAACGTGAAGTAATGTCAGTTGAATTAACTGCAACTAACGTTGAATGACTCCACGGCTGCCCTCCCCCTTACCACACATTTGAAGAACCTGCATACGTTCAAGTTCAACTAAATTCACCAAACCGAGAAAGGAGGGAATTGAACCCCCGTATGCTGGTTTCAAGCCAACAACATAACCACTCTGCCACTTTCTTCATAAGACACTAGTAAATAGTGAACATTACATTGCTTTGTCAAGGCAAAATTGCGGGTTAAAATCCCGCGTGTCTTACCTACTAATGGCACATCCCTCACAACTAGGATTTCAAGATGCAGCTTCCCCTGTTATAGAAGAACTCCTTCACTTTCATGACCACGCCCTAATGATCGTTTTTCTAATTAGTACTTTAGTACTTTACATTATTGTAGCTATAGTATCTACTAAACTAACCAATAAATATATTCTAGATTCCCAAGAAATTGAAATTATTTGAACAATTCTTCCCGCAATTATCCTTATCCTCATTGCACTACCATCCCTTCGAATCCTTTATCTCATGGACGAAATTAATGACCCTCATTTAACAATTAAAGCCATTGGCCACCAATGATACTGAAGTTACGAATATACCGATTATGAAGATCTTGGGTTTGACTCATATATAATTCCCACACAAGACCTTGCCCCTGGACAATTCCGCCTTCTAGAAACTGACCATCGAATAGTAGTACCAATCGAATCGCCTGTTCGAGTCCTAGTTTCAGCCGAAGATGTTCTCCATTCATGAGCAGTCCCAGCCCTAGGCGTCAAAATAGATGCAGTGCCTGGCCGACTAAACCAAACAGCTTTCATCACATCACGACCAGGAGTGTTCTATGGACAATGCTCTGAAATCTGCGGAGCCAATCACAGCTTCATACCTATCGTAGTTGAAGTAGTCCCACTAGAACATTTCGAAAACTGATCCTCTTTAATACTTGAAGACGCTTCGCCAAGAAGCTAAATAGGGCCATTAGCGTTAGCCTTTTAAGCTAAAGATTGGTGACTCCCAACCACCCTTGGTGACATGCCCCAACTCAACCCAGCCCCTTGATTCGCTATTCTAGTCTTTTCTTGACTAGTATTCTTAACGGTCTTACCTCCAAAAGTTTTAGCTCATTCTACCCCAAACGAACCAGTAGCTCAGAGCGCAGAAAAACTTAAAACAGAACCCTGAACCTGATCATGACATTAAGCTTTTTTGATCAATTTATGAGCCCCTCATATTTAGGAATTCCCCTAATTGCCGTCGCCCTAAGCCTCCCTTGAATTCTCTACCCAACCCCATCTTCACGATGGCTAAATAATCGACTATTAACCCTTCAAGGTTGATTCATCAATCGATTTACACAACAACTTCTCCTTCCCTTAAATCCAGGAGGACACAAATGAGCCCTTATTTTTGCATCACTTATATTATTTTTAATTACCCTTAATATACTTGGATTATTGCCCTATACCTTTACACCCACAACACAACTATCCCTTAACATGGGCCTTGCAGTCCCACTCTGACTAGCCACAGTTATTATTGGTATGCGAAATCAACCAACTATTGCTTTAGGCCATCTACTGCCAGAAGGAACTCCGACACCCTTAATTCCAGTACTAATTATTATCGAAACAATTAGCCTGTTTATCCGTCCATTAGCCTTAGGAGTACGACTTACTGCTAACCTTACAGCTGGACATCTACTAATTCAACTAATTGCCACAGCTGCCTTCGTTCTCCTACCTTTAATACCCACCGTTGCAATTCTTACCGCAACTCTTCTCTTCCTCCTTACTCTGCTAGAAATTGCAGTCGCAATGATTCAAGCTTATGTATTTGTTCTTCTACTAAGCCTTTATCTACAAGAAAACGTATAATGGCCCACCAAGCACACGCATATCACATAGTCGACCCCAGCCCATGACCCCTAACAGGCGCAGTTGCCGCCCTATTAATAACTTCAGGCCTCGCAGTCTGATTCCACTTCCACTCCACAACACTAATGACTCTCGGGACAGCTCTTCTTCTACTTACTATATATCAATGATGACGAGATATCGTACGAGAAGGTACATTTCAAGGACACCATACACCTCCTGTTCAAAAAGGACTTCGATATGGAATAATTCTATTCATTACCTCAGAAGTCTTTTTCTTCTTAGGTTTTTTCTGAGCCTTTTATCACGCTAGCCTCGCACCAACACCTGAACTAGGAGGCTGCTGACCCCCAACAGGCATTACCACCCTTGACCCCTTCGAAGTACCCCTTCTAAACACAGCCGTCTTATTAGCTTCAGGAGTTACAGTTACCTGAGCCCACCATAGCATTATGGAAGGAGAACGAAAACAAGCAATTCAATCCCTTTTACTAACGATTCTTCTTGGCTTCTACTTCACCTTCCTTCAAGGCATAGAATATTATGAAGCGCCCTTTACAATTGCAGACGGAGTCTATGGCTCTACATTCTTTGTAGCTACCGGCTTTCACGGTCTCCATGTAATTATCGGCTCAACATTCCTAGCCGTCTGCCTCCTACGACAAGTCCATTACCACTTTACATCCGAACATCACTTTGGATTCGAAGCAGCCGCCTGATACTGACATTTCGTAGATGTCGTATGATTATTCCTTTATATCTCTATCTACTGATGAGGATCATAATCTTTCTAGTACTAAAGCTAGTATAAGTGACTTCCAATCACCTGGTCTTGGTTAAAATCCAAGGAAAGATAAATGAATCTTACTACAATAATTTTAATTTCCCTTGCCTTAACCATTGTCCTCGCCATCGTGTCCTTTTGATTACCTATGATTGCCTCAGACCATGAGAAAGTCTCCCCCTATGAATGTGGATTTGACCCTTTAGGCTCTGCCCGATTACCCTTTTCCCTACGCTTCTTTCTAATCGCCATCCTCTTCCTTCTCTTTGACCTAGAAATTGCCCTCCTTCTACCCCTCCCATGAGCAGATCAACTTACATCCCCACTCATAACCTTCTCATTAGCCTCAGCTGTCCTAGTCCTCCTCACTGTCGGCCTCATTTACGAATGATTTCAAGGAGGCTTAGAATGAGCCGAATAGGTAATTAGTTTAAGAAAAACATTTGATTTCGGCTCAAAAACTTGTGGTTAAAGTCCACAATTAACCTAATGTCCCCTCTCCTATTTGCCTTTTCATCTGCCTTCGTATTAGGCCTAATTGGCCTGGGATTTTATCGAATCCACCTCCTATCCGCCCTATTATGTTTAGAAGGTATAATACTTTCCCTATTTATTGGCCTTTCCCTATGAACACTCCACTTTGGCTCCATCAACTCCTTAGCTACCCCCTTACTCCTACTCACGTTTTCAGCCTGTGAAGCAAGCGTAGGCTTAGCACTGCTAGTAGCCATAGCTCGCACACATGGAAACGACCGAATTGCCACCCTGAACCTCCTACAATGCTAAAAATCCTTATTCCAACTATCATGCTAGTTCCAACGACCTGACTTGTCCCCCAAAAATGACTATGGACTTCCACCCTTACACACAGCCTACTTATCGCATTTGCCAGTTTATTCTGACTAATTAATCCTGTAGATACAGGCTGATCCTGCCTCAACCTTTATATAGCCACCGACCCCCTCTCCACCCCTCTGCTAATCCTCACGTGCTGACTCCTTCCACTAATGATTCTTGCAAGCCAAAACCACATAACTTCTGAACCTTCAACCCGACAACGAACATTCATTACTCTAATAACCTCACTTCAAATTTTCCTTATCATAGCTTTCAGTGCCACAGAGCTTATGATATTCTATATTATGTTCGAAGCTACCCTAATTCCTACGCTAATCCTAATTACTCGATGAGGTTCCCAGACAGAACGCCTAAACGCAGGCACCTATTTCCTATTTTATACCTTGGCCGGATCTCTTCCCCTCTTGATTGCTCTGCTTGCACTAGAAAAAACTACAGGAACCCTCTCCTTATTAACCCTACAATATACCAGCTATATTCATCTTACGTCATACTCAGACAAATTATGATGAGCCGCTTGTCTTCTAGGCTTCCTAGTTAAAATACCATTATATGGGGTCCACATCTGACTCCCCAAAGCCCACGTAGAAGCACCAGTTGCAGGCTCAATAATTCTTGCTGCCGTCTTGCTAAAATTAGGAGGTTACGGTATAATACGAATTTTAATTGTACTAGAGCCATTAACAAAAGAACTAAGCTACCCATTTATTGCCCTCGCACTATGAGGAATTATCATAACTGGTTCTATTTGCCTACGCCAAACAGATCTCAAATCCCTAATCGCTTACTCATCAGTAAGTCATATAGGCCTAGTAGTCGGAGGAATCCTAATTCAAACCCCATGAGGATTTACCGGGGCACTTATCCTAATAATTGCACATGGCTTAACTTCCTCCGCCCTCTTCTGCCTAGCAAATACCAACTACGAACGAACACACAGCCGTACTATAGTATTAGCCCGAGGATTACAAATAGCACTCCCCCTGATAGCGACATGATGATTCCTCGGCTCCCTAGCTAATCTAGCCCTCCCACCCCTTCCCAACCTAATAGGCGAACTCATAATTATCACATCTCTCTTCAACTGATCAGGATGGACACTTATCATAACCGGAATTGGAACTTTAATTACCGCAGGTTATTCACTCTATATATTCCTTATGACTCAACGAGGGCCACTCCCAACACATCTTGCCAGTTTAGAACCATCTCATTCGCGGGAACACCTTCTCATGGCCTTACACCTAATCCCCCTAATACTACTCATCCTTAAACCCGAACTCATTTGAGGATGAACCTCTTGTGGGTATAGTTTAACAAAAACATTAGATTGTGATTCTAAAAAAAGAAGTTAAAATCTTCTTATCCACAGAGAGAGGCTCGCTAGCAACGGAAACTGCTAATTTTCGCCACCTTGGTTGAACCCCAAGGCTCACTCGCAAATATACTGCTTCTAAAGGATAACAGCTCATCCGTTGGTCTTAGGAACCAAAAACTCTTGGTGCAAATCCAAGTAGCAGCTATGCACCCTACCGCATTAACTATAACCTCAAGCTTGCTTATCATCTTTACACTGCTAGTATATCCTATTCTTTCTACCCTTAGCCCCCGCCCCCAAGAACCCTCCTGAGCACTAACCCATGTAAAAACGTCGGTAAAGTTAGCTTTCCTTGTTAGCCTTTTACCTTTATTCCTATTCCTAAATACAGGCGCAGAAATAATCGTAACCAACTGAAACTGAATAAACACCCTAACTTTTGATATTAATATTAGCTTTAAATTTGACCACTACTCCATTATCTTCACCCCTATTGCTCTCTACGTAACCTGATCAATCCTTGAATTTGCATCATGATATATGCACTCCGACCCATATATGAATCGATTCTTTAAGTACCTATTAATTTTCCTGATTGCTATGATCATTCTAGTTACAGCAAATAATATATTTCAACTTTTCATTGGATGGGAAGGCGTAGGCATTATATCATTCTTATTAATTGGATGATGGTTCGGACGAGCCGACGCAAATGCTGCCGCCCTACAAGCAGTCCTCTATAACCGAGTGGGTGACATTGGCCTTATTCTCGCAATAGCCTGAATCGCAATAAATCTTAATTCATGAGAAATACAACAGGTCTTCACAGCAGCTAAAGGGGTAGACCTAACCCTTCCTCTTCTTGGCCTCATTCTGGCCGCCACAGGAAAATCTGCCCAATTCGGACTTCACCCTTGACTTCCATCAGCCATGGAAGGTCCTACTCCGGTATCTGCCCTACTGCATTCTAGCACTATGGTTGTCGCAGGAATTTTCCTCCTTATCCGGATGAGCCCTTTAATAGAAGACAACCAAACTGCCTTAACCACCTGCCTATGCCTAGGAGCCCTAACCACTCTATTTACAGCTACCTGTGCTTTAACCCAAAACGATATCAAAAAAATTGTTGCCTTCTCTACATCCAGCCAATTAGGCCTAATAATAGTTACAATTGGACTTAACCAACCCCAACTTGCTTTTCTACACATCTGCACCCACGCATTCTTCAAAGCAATACTCTTCCTGTGCTCAGGGTCAATTATCCATAGCCTAAATGATGAACAAGACATCCGAAAAATAGGAGGAATGCACCACTTAACACCCTTCACATCATCTTGCCTTACTATTGGAAGCCTAGCACTAACAGGTACACCCTTCTTAGCCGGCTTCTTCTCCAAAGACGCAATCATTGAAGCACTAAACACATCCCACCTAAACGCCTGAGCCCTGACTCTAACCCTACTAGCCACTTCATTCACCGCGGTTTACAGCCTCCGTGTTGTTTTCTTCGTTTCAATAGGACATCCCCGATTTAACTCATTATCTCCTATTAATGAAAATAATCCAGCAGTTATTAATCCCATCAAACGCCTAGCTTGAGGTAGCATTATTGCAGGCCTACTGATTACCTCCAACATCCTCCCTTTAAAAACACCCGTAATGTCCATACCACCTCTCCTAAAATTGGCGGCATTAACCGTTTCAATCCTAGGACTCCTAACTGCACTTCAACTTGCCTCACTTGCCAGCAAGCAATCAAAACCAACACCTAAATTAACTACCCACCATTTCTCCAACATGCTAGGCTTCTTCCCAATAATTATTCACCGCTTTACACCAAAACTAAGCCTTGCCCTAGGACAAACTCTTGCTTATCAGGCAGTAGATCAAACCGCCCTAGAAAAATTAGGCCCTACTGCAACTTCATCCCTCAACCTCACCCCTATTACAATGACAAGTGACACTCAAAAAGGGTCAGTTAAAATTTATTTCATACTCCTTATCATAACCCTTACACTGACCACGGCAATTACACTAATATTCACTACCTAAACTGCCCGTACTACCCCCCGGCCCAAGCCCCGTGTCAACTCCAACACTACAAGTAAAGTAAATAGCAACACCATTGCAGCAATAACTAATACACCTCCCCCTGCAGAATACACCAACGAAACTCCTCCCATATCTCCACTAAACACTGAAAAATCATTCACCTCATCCACAGAAAAGGAAAAAGACCCACTTCACCCCGTCAAATATATTGCTGCAATTACACAGACCACCGAGAAGTAAATGGTGAAAATCACTATTACAGATCGATTTCACCAACCCTCAGGATAAGGCTCAGCAGCTAAAGCCGCCGAATAAGCAAACACGACAAGCATTCCTCCCAAGTAAATTAAAAACAACACCAAGGACAAAAAACCTCCCCCATGCCCTACCAATACACCACAGCCCAGCCCCGCTACAATTACTAAACCTAATGCACCAAAATAAGGAGACGGGTTAGAAGCAACCGCCACCATGCCGAAAACCCAACCAAATAAAAGAAAAGCCATAATATATATCATAATTCCTGCCAGGATTTTAACCAGGACTGATGGCTTGAAAAACCACTGTTGTTATTCAACTACAAGAACCACAATGGCAAGCCTACGCAAAGCTCACCCACTACTAAAAATCGCCAATGACGCACTAGTCGACCTCCCAGCCCCATCAAACATCTCAGTTTGATGAAACTTTGGCTCTCTACTCGGTCTCTGCTTAATTGCCCAAATTCTAACAGGACTATTTTTAGCCATACACTATACATCCGACATCGCCACTGCCTTCTCCTCAGTTACACATATCTGTCGAGACGTAAACTACGGTTGACTAATTCGTAATCTCCACGCCAACGGCGCATCTTTCTTCTTCATCTGCATTTACCTCCACATTGGACGAGGCCTTTACTACGGCTCCTACCTCTACAAAGAGACATGAAACGTCGGAGTAGTACTGCTTCTGCTAGTAATAATGACCGCCTTTGTAGGATACGTCCTTCCATGAGGACAAATATCATTCTGAGGAGCCACTGTTATTACTAACCTCTTATCCGCCGTCCCATACATCGGCAACGTCTTAGTCCAATGAATCTGAGGAGGCTTCTCCGTCGACAATGCAACACTTACACGCTTTTTCGCCTTCCACTTCCTCCTTCCTTTTATTATTGCAGCCTTCACCATTATTCACCTATTGTTTTTACATGAAACTGGATCTAACAATCCCTTAGGTTTAAACTCCGATGCAGACAAAATCTCATTCCACCCTTATTTTTCTTACAAAGACCTGTTAGGATTTGCAGTTGTCATTATCGCATTAACCTCCTTAGCTCTTTTCTCCCCAAACCTGCTTGGAGACCCGGACAATTTCACCCCCGCCAACCCTCTAGTTACACCTCCACATATTAAACCCGAATGATACTTCCTATTTGCTTACGCCATCTTACGCTCAATTCCCAACAAACTAGGAGGAGTCCTAGCATTACTTGCCTCCATCCTCGTACTTATAGTTGTCCCAATCCTCCACACATCAAAACAACGAAGCCTCACATTCCGACCATTTACACAATTCCTGTTTTGAACTTTAATCGCGAACGTGGCCATCCTCACATGAATCGGAGGAATGCCTGTCGAACATCCATACATTATTATCGGCCAAATTGCTTCTGTCCTATACTTCTCTCTCTTCCTGATTATGATCCCCCTTACAGGATGATTAGAAAACAAGGCTCTTGAATGATCCTGCATTAGTAGCTCAGTTTCAGAGCGCCGGTCTTGTAAACCGGACGCCAGGGGTTAAAATCCCCTCTACTGCTCAAAAAAAGGGGACTCCAACCCCCACCGCTAACTCCCAAAGCTAGTATTCTTCATTAAACTATTTCTTGTTATACAAACATTCAACAATTGTGTTGCACACAATAGTACATTTGATTGTAGATCACATATGGATACACCCCACATGATTATGCAGCATTACACTTGCATTGAGTATGTACATAATACATATATAGTATAATAAACATACCTGAAATGATGGACAACTTCATTACTAGGCATACGATGGTTTTCACCACAATTGTCATTATTAAAAGACATAACAGCCCAACAAGAGACCACCATCACTATTAAATCACGTGAATATAGATCATGATGGTCAAGGACAAGACACTTGTTCTTTGCAAAACTGAATTATTCCTGGCATTTGGTTCCTATTTCAGGAACATATCTTGAATATAACCCATAATTTGTATTGAGTCTGCATAGGTTAATGGTGTTGCTACATAAGTAAGAGACCCACCATGCCGAGCACTACTTCCAGCGGGCAGTTGGTTCTCTTTTATTTCTTTTCTTTTCACCTTGCATCTCACAGTGCAAGCCTCCACACAATAACAAGGTTGAACACATATTCTGCTTTCCTTATAGGTAAATGTTATTGAACTAATTAAAGATACTGTTCGTAATAACAACATAACTGATACCAAGTGCATATATATCGTATTACACCCCTGGAGTATCCGTTAACCACTTATTATTTAAATCTAGACTATTGTTAGAAAAGCGTTAAACCCCCCTACCCCCCTAACATCCTAAGGTTACTAACATTCCTGAAAACCCCCCGGAAAGCAGGAAAACCCCTACTGGTATGTTTTACCCAATGTATGTCCATTTACACTATTAAAGAAAT